GCTAGCGTAACTTAATTAAAGTATAACATTGAAGATGTTAAGATGGACCCTAAAAAGCCCCGCAAGCACAAAAGCTTGGTCCTGACTTTACTATCAACTTTAGCTTAACTTACACATGCAAGTATCCGCACCCCAGTGAAAATGCCCCACAGTCCCCCGCCCGGAGACAAGGAGCTGGTATCAGGCACACAACATCAAGCCCACGACACCTTGCTTAGCCACACCCCCAAGGGTATACAGCAGTGATAAATATTAAGCCATAAGTGAAAACTTGACCTAGTCAAAGCTAAAAGGGCCGGTAAAACTCGTGCCAGCCACCGCGGTTATACGAGAGGCCCAAGTTGATAGACTCACCGGCGTAAAGGGTGGTTAAGAGTAAACTAAAACTAAAGCTGAACATCTTCAAAGCAGTTATACGCTCCCGAAGATAAGAAACTCAACTACGAAAGTGGCTTTATAACCCTGAACCCACGAAAGCTATGGCACAAACTGGGATTAGATACCCCACTATGCTTAGCCTTAAAAATTGATAATACACTACACCTATTATCCGCCTGGGCACTACGAGCATCAGCTTAAAACCCAAAGGACTTGGCGGTGCTTTAGATCCCCCTAGAGGAGCCTGTCCTAGAACCGATAATCCCCGTTAAACCTCACCCCCCCTTGTTCCACCAGCCTATATACCGCCGTCGCCAGCTTACCCTGTGAAGGACCTATAGTAAGCATAATTGGTACAACCCAGAACGTCAGGTCGAGGTGTAGCTTATGGGAGGGAAAGAGATGGGCTACATTCCATAACACATGAAATACGAACGATGTATTGAAAAACACATCCGAAGGAGGATTTAGTAGTAAGTAGAAAAAAGAGTATTCTACTGAAACCGGCCCTGAAGCGCGTACACACCGCCCGTCACTCTCCCCGCATCTTATGTTTTAAGTAACTAAAACCCTACCACCTCAAAGGGGAGGCAAGTCGTAACATGGTAAGTGTACCGGAAGGTGCACTTGGAAAAACCAGGGTGTGGCAAAGACAGAAAAGCATCTCTCTTACACTGAGAAGTCATCCGTGCAATTCGGATCACCCTGACGCCAACTAGCTAGCCTCCCACATAAAAACAAAAACCATCTATAAATAACCCCAAACACACTACAACCCAATGTAAATCAAACCATTTTTCCCCCTTAGTATGGGAGACAGAAAAGGAACTACGCGCAATAGAGAAAGTACCGCAAGGGAACACTGAAAGAGAAGTGAAATAACCCAGTAAAGCCTAAAAAAGCAGAGATTAAAACTCGTACCTTTTGCATCATGATTTAGCTAGAAAAACCCAAGCAAAGAGTCCTTTAGTTTGTTACCCAGAAACTAAGTGAGCTACTCCAAGACAGCCTATCAAAAGGGCACACCCGTCTCTGTGGCAAAAGAGTGGGAAGAACTTTGAGTAGAGGTGACAAACCTATCGAACTTAGTTATAGCTGGTTGCCTGAGAAACGAATAAAAGTTCAGCCTCCCGAATTCTTTCTTGGCCTATTCTATTACCAAAAATACAACCAGACATCCAAAGAAATCGCGAGAGTTATTCAAAAGGGGTACAGCTCCTTTGAAACAAGATACAACTTTTCCAGGTGGGTAAAGATCATATTAAATAAAGGTAAAATGCTACAGTGGGCTTAAAAGCAGCCATCCAAGTAGAAAGCGTTAAAGCTCAAGCATCCAACTTCAACCCATAATACTGATAACTTAACCTTATCCCCCTAACCCTATCAGGCCATCCCATGCAAACATGGGAGTGACCATGCTAATATGAGTAATAAGAGAATAACACTTCTCTCCTTGCACACGTGTAAATCGGAACGGACCACCCACCGAACATTAACGGCCCCAAACAAAGAGGGAATTAAGTAAACTATTAAATAACTAGAAAACCACTCAACAAAACAACCGTTAACCCCACACTGGTGTGCCAATTAGGAAAGACTAAAAGAAAAAGAAGGAACTCGGCAAACACATAAAGCCTCGCCTGTTTACCAAAAACATCGCCTCTTGCAAAACTGAAAAATAAGAGGTCCCGCCTGCCCTGTGACTATTATGTTCAACGGCCGCGGTATTTTGACCGTGCAAAGGTAGCGCAATCACTTGTCTTTTAAATGAGGACCTGTATGAATGGCATAACGAGGGCTTAACTGTCTCCTTTTTCAAGTCAATGAAATTGATCTTTCCGTGCAGAAGCGGGAATAAAAACATAAGACGAGAAGACCCTGTGGAGCTTAAGACACTAAAACAGCCCTTGTAAAACCCCCTAAACAAAGGAAAAAACTAAAAGAGCCCTGTCCTAATGTCTTCGGTTGGGGCGACCGCGGGGAAACAAAAAACCCCCACGTGGAATGGGAAATCTTTATACTTAACTCCTAAAAATAAGAGCTCCCGCTCTAAAAAACAGAATATCTGACCAAAAATGATCCGGCAACGCCGATCAACGGACCAAGTTACCCCAGGGATAACAGCGCAATCCCCTTTTAGAGCCCATATCGACAAGGGGGTTTACGACCTCGATGTTGGATCAGGACATCCTAATGGTGCAGCCGCTATTAAGGGTTCGTTTGTTCAACGATTAAAGTCCTACGTGATCTGAGTTCAGACCGGAGCAATCCAGGTCAGTTTCTATCTATGATATGATCTTTTTTAGTACGAAAGGATTGAAAAGAAGGGGCCCATGCCGAAAGTATGCCCCATCCCAACTAATGAAAACAACTAAATTAGGCAAAAGGACATATCCAGAAGCCCGAAGAAAACGGAACGTTAAGGTGGCAGAGCCCGGTAACTGCAAAAGACCTAAGCCCTTTACACAGGGGTTCAAATCCCCTCCCTAACTATGATTCCCCCTTTCACCATATACATCATTAACCCCTTAGCCCTCGTAGTACCCATCTTACTAGCCGTTGCCTTCTTAACCCTTGTTGAACGAAAAGTACTAGGCTATATACAACTACGAAAAGGTCCAAATGTAGTAGGCCCATATGGATTACTACAACCAATTGCTGACGGAATGAAACTATTTATTAAAGAACCAGTACGCCCCACAACCTCTTCCCCAGTACTATTCTTACTAACCCCGATATTAGCCCTATCACTAGCTCTAATCTTATGAGCCCCTATCCCAATACCTCACCCTATAGCCGATTTAAACCTAGCCATCTTATTCATCCTAGCCCTCTCAAGCCTAGCTGTTTACTCCATCTTAGGCTCAGGATGAGCCTCCAACTCAAAATATTCCCTAATCGGTGCCCTACGGGCTGTAGCCCAAACAATCTCATACGAAGTCAGCCTTGGACTCATCCTACTAAGCCTTATTATATTTACAGGTGGATTTACACTCCAAACCTTTAACACCACCCAAGAAAGTATTTGACTAATCTTACCCGCCTGACCACTAGCCGCAATATGGTATATTTCAACCCTAGCAGAAACTAATCGAGCCCCATTCGACCTTACTGAGGGAGAATCAGAATTAGTCTCCGGCTTCAATGTAGAATATGCAGGAGGACCATTCGCCATATTCTTCCTAGCAGAATATGCCAACATCCTACTTATAAACACACTCTCCGCCACACTCTTCCTAGGAGCCTCATACATCCCAACAATCCCAGAACTAACCACTATTAATCTAATAACCAAATCAGCCCTCCTCTCTATAGTATTCCTATGAATCCGAGCTTCCTTCCCCCGATTTCGATACGACCAGCTCATGCACTTAATCTGAAAAAACTTCCTCCCCCTTACACTAGCTATAATCCTCTGACATCTATCCCTCCCAATCGCATTTGCAGGCCTCCCACCCCTACAAATTTGGAGTTGTGCCTGAAAAAGGGTCACTTTGATAGAGTGAATCATAGGGGCTAAATACCCCTCAACTCCTTAGAAAGAAGGGACTTGAACCCTACCCGAAGAGATCAAAACTCTTAGTGCCTCCACTACACCACTTCCTAGTAAAATAAGCTAATGAAAGCTCTTGGGCCCATACCCCGAACATAATGGTTAAAATCCATTTTTTACTAATGTCACCTGCCATTTTAACTGCCTTATTATTTGGCCTAAGTTTAGGAACCACAATCACAATTTCTAGCACCCATTGACTCACTGCTTGAATAGGACTTGAAATCAATACCCTCGCCATCCTTCCCCTTATAGCCCAACAACACCACCCACGAGCAGCTGAAGCCACTATCAAATATTTCCTAGTCCAAGCAGCTGGAGCTTCTACACTACTATTCACCTGCACCACCAATGCCTGATTTACCGGACAATGAGAAATCCAACAAATAACCCACCCCTTACCAACAACTATAATCACCCTCGCCTTGGCATTAAAAATCGGCCTCGCCCCAGTTCATGCCTGACTCCCAGAAGTTCTCCAAGGCCTTACCATTACTACAGGCCTCATCATCTCCACATGACAAAAACTAGCTCCATTTGCCCTTATAATACAAATTCAACACACTAACCCAACCATCCTAATCATAATTGGTATTGCATCAACCTTTGTTGGAGGATGAGGAGGACTAAACCAAACCCAACTACGAAAAATCCTTGCCTACTCTTCAATTGCACACCTTGGATGAGTAGTACTAGTACTACAATTCTACCACTCAATTGCTCTCATAACCCTCTTCATTTACATTATCATAACATCCTCAGCATTCCTTGCATTCAAACTAAACAACTCCACCACCATTAACGAACTAACCACCACCTGCGCAAAAAACCCAGTACCAACTGCCATCTTACTCCTCTCCCTCCTATCCTTAGGAGGCCTCCCACCCCTATCCGGATTCCTACCAAAATACATGATTATCATAGAATTATGCCTACAAGACTACATCCTAGTAGCTACATTAACCGCCCTATCTACCCTACTAAGCCTTCACTTCTATGTCCGACTCTCATTTGTAATCGCTATTACCATAGCCCCTAACAATACAACAGGAACAATCCAATGGCGCCTCCTAGCCGCCCCATACACCCTACCCATATCTATCATAATAATCACCTCTTTCATCCTACTACCCATCTCCCCATCTGTAATAGTACTAATAACCTTTTAAGAGACTTAGGTTAACAAAAGACCAAGGGCCTTCAAAGCCCTAAGCGGAAGTGAAAATCTACCAGTCCCTGATAAGACTTGCAGGACATTAACCCACATTTTCTGCATGCAAAACAGACACTTTAATTAAGCTAAAGCCTCCCTAGATAGATAGGCCTCGATCCTATAAATACTTAGGTAACAGCTAAGCGCTCAAACCAGCGAGCATCCATCCAACTTTCCCCGCCTGTCTTAAACCATAAAAGGCGGGGAAAGCCCCGGTAAACGCTAGCTTACTTCTTCAGATTTGCAATCTGATATGAAAACACCTCGGAGCTTGATAGAAAAAGGAATCAAACCTTTATTTATGGGGCTACAACCCACCGCTTAAAACTCAGCCATCCTACCTGTGGCAATCACACGTTGATTTTTCTCGACTAATCACAAAGACATCGGCACCCTGTATCTTGTATTTGGTGTTTGAGCTGGAATAGTAGGCACTGCCTTAAGTTTACTCATCCGAGCAGAACTAAACCAACCAGGCCCATTGCTTGGAGATGACCAACTTTACAATGTAATCGTTACAGCCCATGCATTCGTAATAATCTTTTTTATAGTAATACCAGTCATAATTGGTGGATTTGGAAACTGACTAGTTCCTTTAATAATTGGCGCCCCAGATATGGCTTTCCCCCGGATAAATAACATAAGCTTCTGGCTACTCCCCCCATCCCTCCTCCTCTTACTTGCCTCCTCAGGAGTAGAAGCCGGAGCCGGTACAGGCTGAACTGTATACCCACCCTTATCAGGAAATTTAGCTCATGCCGGAGCATCTGTTGATTTAACTATTTTCTCCCTTCATTTAGCAGGGATCTCTTCAATCCTTGGAGCCATTAATTTTATCACAACTATCATTAATATAAAACCTCCTGCCATCTCACAATATCAAACCCCATTATTTGTATGATCAGTACTAATCACTGCCGTCCTCCTACTACTATCACTCCCCGTTCTTGCTGCCGGGATTACAATGCTTCTCACAGATCGAAATCTTAACACTACCTTCTTCGACCCAGCAGGTGGAGGTGATCCAATTCTTTACCAACACCTATTCTGATTCTTCGGCCACCCAGAAGTATATATTCTAATTCTTCCTGGTTTTGGGATAATCTCCCATATTGTTGCTTATTACTCCGGTAAAAAAGAACCCTTTGGCTACATAGGCATAGTGTGAGCCATAATAGCAATTGGCCTATTAGGTTTTATTGTCTGAGCTCACCATATATTTACAGTAGGCATAGACGTTGACACACGTGCTTATTTTACTTCCGCCACCATAATTATTGCAATCCCCACTGGCGTGAAAGTATTTAGCTGACTTGCAACCCTTCATGGTAGCTTTATTAAATGAGAAACTCCTCTCCTATGAGCCCTTGGCTTCATCTTCCTCTTTACGGTTGGGGGCCTTACTGGAATTGTCCTAGCTAACTCATCCCTGGATATTGTCCTACATGACACATACTACGTAGTTGCCCACTTCCACTATGTCCTTTCAATAGGGGCAGTATTCGCCATTATCGCTGCATTTGTTCACTGATTCCCATTATTCTCAGGTTACACTCTTCACAGCACTTGAACAAAAATCCACTTTGGTATTATATTTATTGGAGTAAACCTTACATTCTTCCCACAACACTTCCTAGGCCTTGCAGGAATACCTCGCCGATACTCAGACTACCCAGATGCTTATACTTTATGAAATACTATCTCCTCTATCGGCTCTCTTACTTCTCTTGTGGCAGTAATCCTATTTTTATTCATCGTCTGAGAAGCATTCGCCACCAAACGTGAAGTAGCAATAGTAGAATTCACCTCAACTAACGTGGAGTGATTACACGGATGCCCCCCACCATACCATACATTTGAAGAACCTGCTTACGTTCGAGTTCAACCAGACTAACGAGAAAGGGAGGAGTTGAACCCCCATAAATTGATTTCAAGTCAACCACATGACCACTCTGCCACTTTCTTTATAAGACACTAGTAAAATAGTCAATTACATTGCCTTGTCATGGCAAAATTGAAGGTTAAAGGCCTCCGTGTTTTAATATTAATGGCACATCCCTTACAACTAGGCTTTCAAGATGCAGCTTCACCCCTAATAGAAGAACTTATTCACTTCCATGACCACGCCCTAATAATCGTATTTCTAATTAGTACCCTAGTACTTTACATTATTGTAGCAATAGTATCAACCAAACTAACAAACAAGTTCCTTCTAGATTCCCAAGAAATTGAAATCATTTGAACAATCTTACCAGCAATTATCCTGATCCTAATTGCCCTACCATCCCTACGCATTCTATACCTTATAGATGAAGTCAACAACCCACACCTTACAATTAAGGCTATAGGACATCAATGATATTGAAGCTACGAATACACAGATTATAAAGACCTGGAATTCGACTCTTACATAATCCCCACACAAGACCTAACCCCTGGCCAATTCCGCCTTTTAGAAACAGATCACCGAATAGTAGTCCCAACAGAATCCCCTGTACGAGTATTAGTATCCGCTGAAGACGTGCTTCACTCTTGAACAGTTCCTGCACTTGGTGTAAAAATAGATGCAGTCCCAGGCCGCCTAAATCAAACAGCCTTTATTGCATCTCGTCCAGGAATCTTTTATGGACAATGCTCAGAAATTTGTGGTGCAAACCATAGCTTTATACCAATTGTTGTTGAAACAGTACCCCTAACACACTTTGAAAACTGATCCTCAATAATACTTGAAGATACTTCGCTAAGAAGCTAAACCGGGAATAGCAGTAGCCTTTTAAGCTAAAGATTGGTGACCCCCCAACCACCCCTAGCGACATGCCCCAACTCAACCCCGCCCCATGGTTTATCATCCTAGTATTTTCCTGAATACTCTTATTAGTAATCCTACCTGTAAAAGTTTTAACATTTATTTTACCAAACAACCCCACACCTCAAAACATTCAAAAGCCTAAAATAAAAGCCTGAAATTGACCATGATATTAAATTTTTTCGATCAATTTATAAGTCCTATTTTTCTAGGTGTACCTTTAATTGCTATCGCTATAGCCTTTCCTTGCGTAATTTTCCCCTCTTCCACCACTCGCTGGCTAAACAACCGACTACTGACTCTTCAAAGTTGATTCCTCGGTTATTTTATTAATCAACTATTCCTACCACTAAACCCAGAAGCCCGTAAATGAGCCCTAATATTCTCATCCCTCATACTGTTTCTAATATCTATTAACATAATCGGCCTCCTCCCATACACCTTCACCCCAACTACTCAACTATCCCTAAATATAGGCCTCGCAGTACCACTTTGACTAGCAACCGTCATTATTGGAATACGAAACCAACCAACCATTGCACTAGGACATCTCCTTCCAGAAGGAACCCCAACCCCTCTCATCCCAGTACTTATTACCATTGAAACAATTAGCCTATTTATTCGACCACTAGCATTAGGTGTACGACTAACAGCCAATCTGACAGCTGGCCACCTATTAATCCAACTCATTGCAACAGGCGCTTTCGTAATAATACCCCTTATACCCACAACAGCCCTTCTTACATCAGCATTACTACTCCTACTAACCCTCCTTGAAATCGCTGTAGCAATAATCCAAGCCTACGTATTCATACTACTTCTAAGTCTCTACCTACAAGAAAACACCTAATGGCCCACCAAGCACACGCATACCATATAGTAGACCCTAGCCCTTGACCCTTAACAGGTGCAATTGCTGCTCTTTTAATAACGTCAGGTCTCGCAATCTGATTCCACTTTAACTCCATAATCCTTATAACCTTGGGTATAGTACTCCTCCTCCTCACAATATACCAATGATGACGAGATATTATCCGAGAAAGCACATTCCAAGGGCACCATACACTACCTGTCCAAAAGGGACTGCGATACGGAATAATCTTATTCATCACTTCAGAAATCTTCTTTTTTTTAGGATTTTTCTGAGCCTTTTACCACTCAAGCCTCGCCCCAACCCCAGAATTAGGAGGCTATTGACCACCCACAGGCATTACCCCTTTAGACCCGTTTGAAGTACCCTTACTTAATACCGCCGTTCTACTAGCCTCTGGGGTAACAGTTACTTGAACCCACCACAGCATTATGGAAGGCGAACGAAAACAAGCAATTCAATCCCTAGGACTAACAATCGTCCTAGGCTTCTACTTCACCTTCCTCCAGGCCATAGAATATTACGAATCCCCTTTCACAATTGCAGATGGGGTTTATGGATCTACATTCTTTGTTGCCACTGGCTTTCACGGCCTACACGTTATTATTGGCTCCACATTCTTAGCCGTTTGCCTACTCCGACAAATTAAGTATCATTTTACATCCCAACACCATTTTGGATTTGAAGCAGCAGCCTGATACTGACACTTCGTAGACGTTGTTTGATTATTCCTATACATTTCCATCTACTGATGAGGATCATAATCTTTCTAGTACTAAAGCTAAGTATTAGTGGCTTCCAACCACCAGGTCTTGGTTAAAATCCAAGGAAAGATAATGAACTCGATCACAGCAATGATCACCATTACCATTTTACTCTCTATTATCCTAACCACCATCTCGTTCTGACTCCCACAAATAACCCCAGACCATGAAAAACTCTCACCTTACGAATGTGGCTTCGACCCACTAGGAAGTGCCCGCCTACCATTTTCCCTACGATTCTTCCTAATCGCCATTCTCTTCCTACTATTCGATCTTGAAATTGCCCTACTCCTACCCCTTCCTTGAGGAGACCAGTTAACATCCCCACTAACTACACTCATTTGAGCCTCAACCATTTTAATTCTCCTAACCTTAGGACTAATTTATGAATGAACACAAGGCGGCCTAGAGTGAGCCGAATAGGTATTTAGTCTAAAAAAAACATTTGATTTCGGCTCAAAAACTTATGGTTAAAATCCATAACTACCTAATGACCCCCACTCACTTCACCTTTACATCAGCCTTCCTATTAGGCCTAATAGGCCTGGCATTTCACCGGACTCATCTTCTATCCGCCCTTTTATGCTTAGAAGGTATAATACTCTCTCTATTTATCTCCCTCTCACTATGAACACTCCAACTAGACTCCAACAACTTCTCAACCGCCCCCATACTATTACTGGCATTCTCAGCCTGCGAAGCAAGTGCTGGACTAGCCCTCCTAGTAGCCACCGCACGAACCCACGGCTCCGACCGCCTACAATGCCTAAACCTGCTACAATGCTAAAAATTCTTATCCCAACCTTAATACTAATCCCAACAGCCTACACAACCAAAGCCAAATGACTATGACCCATAACACTCTTCTACAGCCTAACTATCGCCCTCACAAGCCTTCCTCTATTAAAAAACCTATCAGAAACAGGCTGATCTTCACTTGGGTTATATATAGCAACAGACAATCTATCAACCCCTCTCCTAACCCTCACCTGCTGACTTCTGCCACTTATAATCCTTGCAAGCCAAAAACACACAACCTTTGAACCCATCAACCGCCAACGAACATACATCGCACTACTAACATCTCTACAACTCTTCCTAATCCTAGCCTTTAGCGCAACTGAACTTATTATATTTTATATCATATTTGAAGCCACCTTGATTCCAACCTTAATCCTAATCACACGCTGAGGAAACCAAATAGAACGACTCAACGCCGGCACCTATTTTCTATTTTATACACTAGCAGGCTCTTTACCATTACTAGTTGCTCTCATACTCATCCAAAAAAACACAGGAACACTATCTCTATTAACCCTTCAATATTCAAACCCAGTCCCAATACTAACATACGCAGATAAACTATGATGAGCAGGTTGCTTACTAGCCTTTCTAGTGAAAATACCACTATACGGCGTACACTTATGACTCCCTAAAGCACACGTTGAAGCCCCCATTGCAGGCTCTATAATTCTGGCTGCAGTACTTTTAAAACTAGGAGGTTACGGTATAATACGAATAATAGTAATATTAGAACCACTAACAAAAGAATTAAGCTACCCATTCCTTATTTTCGCACTCTGAGGTGTTATTATAACAGGATCCATTTGCCTCCGCCAAACAGACTTAAAATCCCTAATCGCATACTCATCAGTTAGTCATATAGGCCTAGTTGCAGGCGGTATTTTAGTACAAACTTCTTGAGGATTCACAGGAGCCCTTATTCTTATAATCGCCCATGGACTAACATCTTCCGCCCTATTTTGCCTAGCAAACACCAATTATGAACGTACCCACAGTCGAACCTTAATACTAACCCGTGGACTACAAATAGCACTTCCACTCATAGCCACATGATGATTCATCACTAGCCTTGCCAACCTAGCACTTCCCCCTCTCCCTAATCTAATTGGAGAACTAATAATCATCATTTCCTTATTTAACTGGTCCTGATGAACCATTACTTTAACAGGGACCGGAACCCTTATCACAGCAGGCTACTCCCTATATATATTCCTCACAACCCAACGAGGCCAACTCCCCACACACATTCTCACCATAGACCCCTCCCACACACGAGAACACCTACTAATCACCCTCCACCTTCTTCCACTAATCCTGCTCACCTTCAAACCAGAATTAATCTCAGGTTGAACCTCCTAAAGGTATAGTTTAACAAAAACATTAGATTGTGATTCTGAAAACAGAAGTTAAAATCCTCTTACCTTTCGAGAGAGGCTCGCAGCCACAAAGACTGCTAATCTTTGCCCCCCTAGTTGAACTCCAGGGCTCACTCGTAACCGCTCCTAAAGGATAACAGCTAATCCACTGGTCTTAGGAACCAAAAACTCTTGGTGCAAATCCAAGTAGAAGCTATGCACCCAATTTCCCTTTTAACAACATCTAGCTTTTTAATCATTTCCCTTCTATTACTATACCCCCTACTCACAACCCTATCGAACCACCCTTTAACACACAACTGAGCCTCCATTCAAGTTAAAACAGGGGTTAAACTAGCCTTCTTCACAAGCCTCCTCCCCCTATCCATTTTTCTCAATGAAGGCGTAGAAACCATTATTACTAACTGAAACTGAATAAACATAATAACCATTGATATCAATATAAGCTTCAAATTCGACCACTACTCAATTGTATTTATCCCTATCGCCCTTTACGTAACCTGATCCATCCTAGAATTTGCATCTTGATACATACACACAGACCCAAACATTAACCAATTCTTCAAATACCTACTCCTATTCCTTATCGCTATAATAACCCTAGTAACAGCAAACAACATACTACAACTTTTCATTGGATGAGAAGGAGTCGGAATTATATCCTTCCTACTAATCGGATGATGATACAGCCGAGCAGACGCAAATACAGCTGCCCTCCAAGCAGTATTATACAACCGCATTGGGGATATCGGACTAATCTTCTCTATAGCATGAATAGCCACCAACCTTAACTCTTGAGAAATGCAGCAAATATTCACCCTATCTAAAGACTACGACCTGACTCTCCCACTACTTGGGTTAATCATTGCCGCCACCGGCAAATCAGCCCAATTCGGACTCCACCCATGACTTCCAGCCGCCATGGAAGGTCCTACTCCGGTCTCTGCCCTATTACACTCTAGCACAATAGTTGTAGCAGGTATCTTCCTTCTTATCCGAATAAGCCCTATGATAGAAAACAATCAAACTGCCCTAACCACTTGCCTCTGCTTAGGAGCTTTAACCACTATATTCACTGCCACCTGCGCCCTAACCCAAAATGATATCAAAAAAATCATTGCCTTCTCCACATCTAGTCAACTTGGATTAATAATAGTTACCATTGGGTTAAATCAACCACAACTTGCCTTCTTACACATCTGCACCCACGCCTTTTTTAAAGCAATACTCTTCCTATGCTCAGGCTCAATTATCCACAGCCTAAACAACGAACAAGACATCCGCAAAATGGGTGGAATACACCACCTCATCCCATTTACATCCTCTTGCCTAACCATCGGCAACCTTGCTCTAACGGGCACCCCTTTCCTAGCGGGATTTTTCTCCAAAGATGCCATTATCGAAGCACTCAACACATCCTACCTTAACGCCTGAGCCCTAACCTTAACCCTTCTAGCTACTTCCTTCACAGCCATTTACAGCCTTCGAATTACCTACTTTGTATCCATAAGCCACCCACGATTCAACCCAATACCCTCTATAAACGAAAACAACCCAGCAGTAATCAACCCGATCAAACGACTAGCCTGAGGAAGCATCATCGCTGGCTACATCATCACCTCAAATATCCTCCCATCCAAAACACCAGTTATATCTATACCACCCCTCCTTAAACTAGCCGCCATAATAGTAACCATTTTAGGACTAATTATTGCCCTAGAACTTACCTCTATAACAAGCAAACAACACAAAACCCCCACCCCCTCTACCCCATCCATCATACACTTCTCTAATATGTTAGGTTTCTTCCCAATAATTATCCACCGACTTCCGCCTAAACTAAACTTAACCTTAGGCCAAATAATCGCCAACCAAACAATCGACCAAACCTGGTTAGAAAAAGTAGGCCCAAAAGCTGCAATTTCTTATAATATCCCTATGGTCTCAATAACAAGCAACATCCAACGAGGCCTAATTAAAACCTATCTCACCTTATTCGTCCTCTCTTTAACCCTAGTAATTCTCACTCTCACCTAAACTGCTCGAAGAGCCCCTCGAGCCAACCCACGAGTCAACTCTAACACCACAAATAAAGCAATAAGAAGAACTAAAGCACTAATAAACAACACCCAACCCCCTGATGAATACATTAAAGCTACCCCGGCCGAATCCCCTCGAAACACAGAAAACTCCTCAAACTCCTCCATAAAAGCCCAAGAAAACTCACACCAATCCCCTAAAAACAAACTAGAACTAAAAACCACCACTACCCCATACAAAACTATATACACAATAATAGGGCGACTTCCCCAACTCTCAGGATATGGATCTGCAACAAGAGCAGTCGAATACGCAAACACTACTAACATTCCACCCAGATAAATTAAAAATAAAACCAAAGATAAAAAAGAACCACCATAACCAGCTAACATACCACACCCCATACCTGCTACCACTACTAACCCCAACGCAGCAAAATAAGGAGATGGGTTAGAAGCAACTGCCATCAACCCAAACACCACACCCAATAAAAACAAAAACATAATATAAACCATAATTCCTGCTAGGTGTTTAACCCAGGCCAATGGTTTGAAAAACCACCGTTGTTACTCAACTACAAGAACACTAATGGCAAACTTACGAAAAACCCATCCCCTATTAAAAATTGCAAACAGTGCACTAATTGACCTCCCAGCCCCTTCAAACATCTCATCATGATGAAACTTCGGCTCCCTCCTAGGCCTATGCCTTATCATCCAAATCCTTACAGGCTTATTCTTAGCTATACACTACACACCAGATATCACAACAGCCTTCTCATCAGTAGCCCATATTTGTCGAGACGTCAACTACGGATGACTTATCCGAAATATCCACGCCAACGGCGCATCCGTCTTTTTCATCTGCATCTACTTACATATTGGACGAGGTTTATACTACGGCTCCTACCTCTACAAAGAAACATGATATGTAGGTGTTATTATCCTTCTATTAACAATAATTACTGCTTTCGTAGGCTACGTCTTACCCTGAGGACAAATATCCTTTTGAGGTGCCACAGTAATCACTAACCTATTATCCGCTATCCCGTATTTTGGAAACACCCTTGTCCAATGAATTTGAGGAGGCTTCTCAGTCGATAACGCCACCCTCTCCCGATTTTTCGCCTTCCACTTCCTTTTCCCTTTTATCATTACAGCCATAACCTTAATCCACTTACTATTCCTGCACGAGACAGGAGGTAACAACCCCCTCGGATTAAACTCAGATTCAGATAAAATCCCATTCCACCCCTACTTCTCATATAAAGACCTACTAGGCTTTGCCATTCTCCTGACCACTATCTCATCACTAGCATTATTTCTACCAAACCTAATAGGAGACCCAGACAACTTTACCCCAGCCAACCCACTAATAACACCCCCTCACATCAAACCAGAATGATACTTCCTATTCGCATACGCAATCCTTCGCTCGATTCCTAATAAATTAGGTGGAGTCCTAGCTTTACTAGCCTCAATCCTAGTACTAATACTCATCCCCTTTTTACACACCTCAAAACAACGAAGCTTAACATTCCGCCCTCTAGCACAACTCCTATTTTGATCCCTTATCGCTACCATCGCCATCCTCACTTGAATTGGTGGAATGCCTGTTGAACACCCTTACATTATCATTGGACAAATCGCATCCCTCCTATACTTCACTATTTTCCTAATCCTTACCCCACTAGCAAACTGATTAGAAAACAAAATACTTGGAAGATATCGCACTAGTAGCTCAGCTTCAGAGCATCGGTCTTGTAAACCGGACGCCGGAGGTTAAAATCCCCCCTACTGCTCAAAGAAAGGAGACTTTAACTCCTATCTCTAACTCCCAAAGCTAGAATTTTAAATAAACTATTCTTTGTTTGTACTAGGTTTAATACTATCTATGTTTTATCAACATTTCATGATCATGACCATTCATACATCAACATAACATGTAATTGAACACAACATTAATGTATTAAATTTACATTAATGTTTTGAAGGATAAGATAATTGATAACTGTACATAAACTTAATAAACCAATAATGTGAAATATCTTTTAATAATGTTCAAGATATTTAATGAATTAAGAATTGCATCATAAAGATACTCTAGTGTTAAATATTATTGAGGAGAAAGACAGTAATTGTGGGGTTAGCATTTAATGGATTGAATAGGCATCTGGTTCCTATTTCAGGGCCATGACTTGTAAATTCCACATACTTTTATCGACGCTTGCATAAGTTAATGGTGGAGTACATAAAATTCATTACCTAGCAATAAGTTTAACTCCAGCGAGCAAGGGGTTTTTTTCTTCTATTTCCCTTTCACTTGACATTTCACAGTGTATATAAACAGAAAAATCAAGGTGGTATATTTTCTTGTAATGGGTAAATAAAATTAATGTTACCAAACTTAAATTGTAACCTTCAACATATTAAAATGTCAAGAGCATAATAATGATAACTTTACTACTAAAATATCCTAAATACCCCTGTGAAGGTTTTTTCGCGGAAAACCCCCCCTCCCCCCTTACACTCCTAAGATAGCTAACACTCCTGAAAACCCCCGAAAACAGAAGAACCTATATAAGTATAATTATTTACCCCAAAACACATCTATTTACACTATTATAATAATTCAATT